GGCAGTTTTCTGGATGTTAAATACTATTGGATGGGTTACTTTTTATTGGCATTGGAAACACATCACATTATGGCAGGGTAACGTTTCACAGTTTAATGAATCTTCCACTTATTTGATGGGATGGTTAAGAGATTATCTATGGTTAAACTCTTCACAACTTATCAATGGATATAACCCGTTTGGTATGAATAGTTTATCAGTCTGGGCATGGATGTTCTTATTTGGGCATCTTGTTTGGGCTACAGGATTTATGTTCTTAATTTCCTGGCGTGGTTATTGGCAGGAATTGATTGAAACTTTAGCCTGGGCTCATGAACGCACACCTTTGGCAAATTTGATTCGATGGAAAGATAAACCAGTAGCTCTTTCAATTGTGCAAGCAAGATTGGTTGGATTAGCTCACTTTTCTGTAGGTTATATATTCACCTATGCGGCTTTCTTGATTGCCTCTACATCGGGCAAATTCGGTTAATTATTTATGTATTCTATCCGCAATAATCTATTATTTTTTAATAAAAAAAAATAGGTATGCACTCTTATATTTATTTCTACATCTAGGATCCGATTTGTATCATTATCATTGATAATAAGAGGAACTGAAGCATTATGGCAAAGAAAAGTTTGATTTATAGGGAGAAGAAGAGGCAAAAATTGGAAAAAAAATATCATTTGATTCGTCGATCCTCAAAACAGGAAATAAGTAAGATTCCGTCGCTAAGTGAGAAATGGAAAATTCATGGAAAATTACAATCCCCACCGCGTAATAGTGCACCTACACGTCTTCATCGACGTTGCTTTTCGACCGGAAGACCGAGAGCTAACTATCGAGACTTTGGACTATCTGGACACATCCTTCGGGAAATGGTTCAGGCATGTTTGTTGCCAGGGGCAACAAGATCAAGCTGGTAAGGATTTAAGTATCCCTTAATTTTTCTATTTTTTCTATGATCGATGAGGCCCCTTTACCATTCTGTCTAAATAGGCTATTCTATTTGTACAGATATGGAATAGGGGCGCATTCAATTCTTCTTTGTTTATTAGAGTTTAGTCCCAGCTTTTTTGTTTCATCGCGGGGTAGAGCAGTTTGGTAGCTCGCAAGGCTCATAACCTTGAGGTCACGGGTTCAAATCCTGTCTCCGCAACATTTTTTTTTCAAGAAATGTAAGTTTGATTCTATTAACTAGTCATTAATTACTACTAACTAGTCATTAATTACTACTCTTTTGGGACGCGAGGAAAAAATTACTATATTTCCCGATCAACTATACCGAATCGTTTATCTTTTTGAATTCATTTATATTTGGGCGGATAGCGGGAATCGAACCCGCGTCTTCTCCTTGGCAAGGAGAAATTTTACCATTCGACTATATCCGCATTTTTTTGCCTTCTTGATAAGAAATTTATGGATAATATTTGTTCAAAGCTAGACGAGATACACTCTTTGGTTTGGGGTCATTTCATAAAATTCTACCACCAAATCAATTCAATTAACAATTCTATTAATCTATCTAAATATATATATTTAGATTATATATTAATATTCTATTTATTCTATATATGGAATATTGAATTATATTGAATTCCATATTCAAGAATACATGATTCTTCTATATTCCATAATATATTATATTCTATTTTATATCAGATATCAATTTTTGATTAGTTTTTTTATTTAGTTATTTATGACTATTTCATATTTAGTAAATTGATATTTATTAATATTTTATTCATATTTCATTCAAGTTCCAGAAGTTCGACCCCCCCTCTAATTTTTTTCTTTATTTGCATTTTATGGACTTATATTGAATTTGAATGTGTAATTCATGGAATAGGAGGGGTCATCTCATTTTTGGATCTGCAACGAATGAATTCAAGAGATAAGAGAATTAAGGATACCCACCAAGAAGACTAATCCAATCCATAAAGATGTACCAGAAAATACAACATTTTTGTTACTCGACCAACCATCAGGAGACGCAAATACAACGGGTACACTAATCAGTAAGATTGATGAAGTAATAATTAATGCAAAAACAGCCAATTGGAAAGCAATAGTCATGTTTTTAATCCTCCAAGCTATTAACAAAAGAATATACACCATTTAATCCTCTTATCCACTAAAAAATTTTAATTTTAATAAATAAAGGGATTTTATCCTGAATCCGTTGATTCGAGATGACTTAGTTCCAATTTCTTTTTACCACTTTTATTCTATTCGGACATGAAGTTAAGGTTCTTCTTGACTTCACAAATGGGTATACTGACTCCTGTATCTCATTTATTTATATAGACAGGTTGATAGACCTATAAAGAAAGTCACACCCTATATCTTTCTCTACACAGTGATCGTATTAACTCATAGGGCTATGTTCTATTTGGCGAAAAAAAAATAAAATAGAAATTATCTTTCGGAGAGATGGCCGAGTGGTTGATGGCTCCGGTCTTGAAAACCGGTATAGTTCTAACTATCGAGGGTTCGAATCCCTCTCTCTCCTTTTGT